GAATGGGTTTCGTTCTAGTGCCCGGAAATAATATTCCAAAGCTTTTGTATGTTCTCCATTGCTTGTGTGTATAAGGCCTATGTTATAGAGTATATAACTTCGATCATAAGGATCAATTTCTGGTCGCGTAGCTTCATAATAATTCTGTAAAGCTTCCGCATAATTTCCTTCGGATTGAGCCGACATCCGTTACGGTCGTTCATTTTATTCAAAAAATCTCCGTTCCAGAACCGTACGTGAGATTTTCATCTCATACGGCTCCTCCCTTCTGTGCATAGTACTAAGGGGAATAAGCCATGGAATCCAAATTTCCCTATTATTCTCATTATGAACTGACAGGAGCTGGTATTTTTACAAGAAATCTCTAGCCAGCCTTCCCGCAAGAGGTTTTTTCTTAACACCAATCAATCGTATTAGTGCTAGATAGAAATGGTAACTCCAACGATTTCTTTGTCCTCAACGCCTACTATTTCCAGGAATTAGTCACTTCAACGATCTTTGATGGTTATACGGGTATCCAAAGTACGAACGAGATGGATGTTTGTTGTCCCAACCATTCTTGTTAGTCCCGATACCGATAAGGAAAAGGGTAATTTATAACAAAGTTTTCGTGTTGTTGATTCCTAGTGTAGTGCTTCTTCCCCTATGCCGCCTATTGGTACTAGTAGAGTAGGATTGACTCACAATACAGAACCTATAGGTGTAACCTTTCGTTCAATACTAAAATCGACAATTCAAGTATCTGAGGCTGGATCAATCGAGGATACACGACAGAAGGAATTGTTCTATCTCCAAACTTTACCTTCACTAAGCGTAGCTTTATTTCAAAAATTTTGTTCTTTCTCGCGTCTTTTTCTCGTAAGACTGAAGTGAGGGCTAAAAAAGAAAAAAACAAGAAAAAAGAATCAAATCACACCATCTCTGTAATAGGTAAATGCCTTTTTTTCTCCTGAAGTTGTCGGAATTATTCGTAATAAAATATTGGCTATAATTGAAGAGGTCTTATCAATAAAATTTCCATTTATCCGAGATCTAGGCATAATTAGCAATCCATTCTATAATTCTTCTCATTACCCCCTCGGGGAAAATGATCCCACAAACAAAGGAATTGTACAGTACAAAATAACATAAAAACAGAAAAATTCTAATAAAAAGATGTATACCCTCTGCTCAAAATGTACCCTTTTCGAACAAAGAGAGATAGGAGACTTTTGAATCAGATTGAATTTTATATAAATTTCGTAGTATACAAATAAATGCACGGAACTATTACTATTTCATTTAAGTTGAATAACCAAGGACTTTATTTTACTATGGATTCTTATAACTCGAGTCTGATAACTCGAGAAATTTGGATTTGGTTATGATCCAAAGAGAAAAAGGGATGGAATAATCATTATACAATTGAATGAAATGAAATAGAAAAATCCACGGTACGATTCATGAATTTCTAATAAATAGATCTATGGGGTATATCATAAGAGAAGTTGTTAATAAATATGAAATTTGAAAGGAATTTTTTATTCCTATGGAACCGTTGATTGGTCGTGTCTGTACTGGAATAAAATAATATGAATAACTCGCAATTCACTCGGTTTCTGGTCAATAATAAGATTATGTAGGAGAGATGGCCGAGTGGTTCAAGGCGTAGCATTGGAACTGCTATGTAGGCTTTTTGTTTACCGAGGGTTCGAATCCCTCTCTTTCCGTTTCTGTTAATTCACCAGCGTTACCGACCGCAATATATCAAATCAAATAAAAATTGATATCATTATTCCAACAGCTTTATTTGATAGAGAATCTTTATTCCTAATTACTGTAGTACGCATACGTAAAATACAAATATCGCGGAAAGAGCAAAAAAGAAAAAAAAAATCCTACTACGTATCTATTTGTGATACGTGAATGATAAAAATGCGGATCAAGGCCCTTAGATCTATTTACTTCGTTGAAAAGGGGACATAATTGTCTGAACCCCTTTCCTTGTTATGTTCTTTAGGTTCAAGTCTGACGGGAATAATATTCTACGACTAACAGCTCATTTATTTTTAAGCCGATCCATTTACTATCTATTATTTGATTTACTAATCCTTTATATTGGAATGAGTCAATAGTCAAATGGTTTGGCAATTCCTCGCGAGGGGCTGAAGCAATAGAATTTTGAATCAGAGCTTTCGATCTTTGTTTATCCTTCGTAGTAATAATATCTCGGGGTTTGCAACGATAACTTGGTATATCCACTATACGACCATTAACTAAAATATGTCTATGGTTAACTAATTGCCTGGCTCCAGGAATGGTCGAAGCCATACCCAATCGAAAAAGGATGTTATCCAAACGCATCTCAAGTAGTTGTAGTAAAACCTGGCCTGTTGACCCTTTTGCTTTTCTAGCGATATGCACATATCTAAGTAATTGTCGCTCTGTCAGACCATAATGAAAACGCAATTTCTGTTTTTCTTCTAGACGAATACGATATTGCGATCTTTTCCCGGAACGC